AGTCATAAAGATATATTTATATAAAAAAAAGATATAGATAAAAAAGTAGACATATCATTTTATATATAGTAGTGAGGAATTATGGGACAAAAAATAAATCCGCTTGGTTTCAGACTTGGTACAACTCAAAGTCATGATTCTGTTTGGTTTGCACAACCAAAAAATTATTCCGAGAATCTAAAAGAAGATAAAATAATACGAGATTGTATCAAGAATTATATACAAAAAACGATAAGAATATCCTCTGGTGTCGAGGGAATTGGACGGATAAAGATTCAAAAAAGAATCGATCTGATTCAAGTCATAATCTATATGGCATTTCCAAAGTTATTAATAGAGGGTAAGCCTCGAAGAATCGAAGAATTACAGACGAATGTGCAAAAAAAACTGAATTGTGTGAACCGAAAACTCAACATTGCTATTATAAGAATTGCAAACCCTTATGGAAACCCTAATATTCTTGCAGAATTTATAGCCGGACAATTAAAGAATAGAATTCCGTTTCGTAAAGCAATCAAAAAAGCTATTGAATTAACTGAAAAAGCGGGTACAAAGGGAGTTCAAGTACAAATTGCGGGACGTATCGACGGAAAAGAAATTGCACGTGTCGAATGGGTCAGAGAAGGAAGGGTTCCTCTACAAACCATTCGAGCTAAAATTGATTATTGTTCCTATACAGTTCGAACTATTTATGGGGTATTAGGGATCAAAGTTTGGATATTTCTAAACGAATAATAAACTTTTCCTTATCTTTAACGTTCCATCTTTCGATAAAAAAAATGACAAATTCTTACTACATTTTTTTTCCAAAAGAATAAATGACAAATTTTATAAGATTGAATAAAAAAATTTGATTAATCATTTGATAGTGAAGGAATTGCTATGCTTAGTGTGTGACTCGTTGGTTTTTTTTAGTTTTTAGAGTGATTAAATTTCAACAAAAATTCTACGAATTTTTGAATAAATAACTAATAACCTACTCATCGCTTCGCATTATCTGGATATAAAGAACCGGTAAAAATAGAAAATCGAAATAAAGATATATGAGATATCGGTGATATAATTATAGCAACTGAAATAAAATAATATTTTTCATAAAAAATAATATTTTCCATAAAAAAGGAAGAAAAACGAATCTGATTATGAGTTGTAAAGCAATAAGAATATACAGATAAATGAAGGGGTGAAAGAAAGAGAGACAAAAAATATCAATGATATAGAATTCTAATATGTAAAGGTCTATGGGTTATCTCATAAAAGGTAGTGTAATAAAGCATCCATATTCAAAATTCATCCATATATGGATAAATATCTTCCTAGAACAAAGGAATCAAGAGCCGCGAGTCAAAAAAAACTGAGAAAGTTGATTCAACAAAAAAGAATAAAATAAATAATCAAATCTTATTAAAATATTCTTAGAGAGGCTCCATTGTAGAATTCAGACCTAACCATAAATCGAAAAGCGATGGGAACGACGGAATCTGTGAATACCTAAGATTATATTAAAAATAAATCTTAAGGATTCATTAGGTAGGATGGCGGAAGGAACTAAGAACCAATCCATTGTTTTTATAGGAAAAGAGTAAATATTCGCCCGCGAAAATTTGGATTTTTTTGAATTTATAAATTTTTGCCAATCCGATATGATAATAAAAAGAAAAGACAAATACAGGTTCGTTAGAACCTTAAACCAAAACAACATTATCTAGTTAGATACGGATAGCAAAAATTGTCTATAAGAATACATATATAGATTCTATGAAAAGTAAAAAAATCCTGCGATTCAATTATATTATTCATTAAATATATGTATCTTATTGTATATTATCGGTTAATTATTTTTGAATCGATTCATTCGCGAGGAGCCGTATGAGGTGAAAATCTCATGTACGGTTCTGTAATAGAGATGGAATTAAGAAACAACCATCTACTATAACAAACCAAAAAAAACCAAATTCCGTAAACAACATAGAGGAAGAATGAAGGGAAAAGCCTCTAGAGGTAATCAAATTTGCTTCGGAAAATATGCTCTTCAGGCACTTGAGCCCGCTTGGATCAAAGCTAAACAAATAGAAGCGGGGCGGCGGGCAATGTCACGAAATGTCCGCCGGGGTGGACAAATATGGTTACGCATATTTCCAGACAAACCTGTTACAGTAAGACCTACCGAAACGCGTATGGGTTCGGGAAAAGGATCTCCCGAATATTGGGTAGCTGTCGTTAAACCCGGCAAAATACTTTATGAAATCGGCGGGGTCCCAGAAAATATAGCTAGAAAGGCTATGTCAATAGCAGCATCCAAAATGCCTATACGAACTAAATTCATTATTTCAGGATAATCATTAGAACGAAAGAGGTCTTTAGTATGAAAAAAAATTGCAATTGTGGGTTTCTTTTTTTTGAACAAAGAATATTTTTTTTACTTCAACTTTTTGACTGAAAAAAAAAAAAAAATGATATGATTCAACCTCAAACCTATTTAAATGTAGCCGATAATAGTGGAGCCCGCAAATTGATGTGTATTCGAATCATAGGAGCTAGTAATCGACGGTATGCTTATATTGGTGACATTGTTGTTGCTGTAATCAAAGAAGCAGTACCAAATACGCCTTTAGAAAGATCAGAAGTGGTCAGAGCTGTAATTGTACGTACTCGTAAAGCATTCAAACGTAGCAACGGTATAATAATACAGTATGATGATAATGCTGCGGTTATCATTGATAAAGAAGGAAATCCGAAAGGAACTCGAATTTTTTCCGCAATAGCCCGGGAATTGAGACAGTTAAATTTCACTAAAATTGTTTCATTAGCACCCGAGGTATTATAATACAAGATCGTGATATAGATATCTTATTTATTTTATATCTTATTTATTTTATGAATTGAATAAATATGAATGAAATAGATTAATTAATAGATTTTATCTCACAGATATACCTTGTGTAATAATTATTACATATTCAAAAATTAGATATTTGAAATATTCAAATTAAAAGCATTATTAATTATAATATAAGAATTTAATTATAATATAATAATATATTATTAGAAGTATATATAATAAATTATATATTATATATAATTCAATTATATATAATTTATAATTGAATTAATATTTCATAAACTAAATAATAATAATATGAAAATAAGAATAATAGATAAGAATAATAGATAGAAATAGAATTATTCGATAAATATCGAATTCCATATGAGATATTATATATAGATAGATATAATTTATAATAGTTCATTTTCTAATATTCTATTTTTAGAGTATTCCATATACATATATAAATATATATTTATTATTCTATATATATATTATTCTATTAGAATAATCTTTTCTATATAGAGAGTATTATTATATTCTTATATTCAACATATTCAATATTTGATCAATAGATTCAATATTAGATATTTTATTCAATAAAAAAAAATATAAAAAAGGGAGCACGTTGATTATATCGAAAGTAAAGAGCAAGAATCATTTTCATTTATCGTGGGTAAGGATACCATTGCTGATATAATAACCTTGATACGCAATGCTGACATGAATAGAAAAAGAACAGTTCAAATACCACTTACTAATATCACCGAAAACATTGTGAAAATACTTTTACGAGAAGGTTTTGTTGAAAACGTCAGAAAACATCGGGAAAGCAACAAATACTTTTTAGTTTTAACTCTACGGTATAGAAGAAATAGAAAAGGATCATATAAAACTTTTTTAAATTTAAAACGTATCAGTACACCTGGTCTACGAATCTATTCTAACTATCAACGAATTCCTAGAATTTTAGGAGGGATGGGGATTGTAATTCTTTCTACCTCTAGAGGTATAATGACAGATCGCGAGGCTCGATTAGAAAGAATCGGCGGAGAAGTTTTATGTTATATATGGTAATTTTTCTGATCTCCGAATTATATGAGAAACTTCTATCCATTTTTGTGAAAAGAGAGAGAGAAAACGCAGATTTCTAATGTTACTCCTCATACATTAGTGAATGCGTGAAGAGGATTTTACTAGAATAGAGATAAAAAAAAAGAATTCATGAATATTTAATTACTGAATCACTTCTCAGGGTATGTTCCATGTTCCTTTATCGAAATTGAATGAAAATAAGATTATAGGCTATGTTTCCGAAAAAATTCGACGTACTCTTATTTTATATGTATACGACCGGGAAAATAGAAAATGGAAGTATAAGTCACTTAATTAAATTAGACTGTTTTTCAACTTCAACATTTCTTTTTTGAGGGGGCACAATTAGAAGTTAAAAATGTAAGGAAACCCTATTTTCTTCCAATAAAAAAATTCGGCATTAAGTTAAGGAGTGACATATATGAAAATAGGAGCTTCTGTTCGTAAAATTTGTGACAAATGTCGATTGATCCGCAGGCGAGGGCGAATTATAGTAATTTGTTCCAATCCAAAACATAAACAAAGACAAGGATAATATTTTCACAAAAAAGGGCTTTCTATTTAAATTAAATGAAAGTACCGAATGCACAAATCAAATAAATTTATATTAAAATACAAAAATCTTATTAATATTCAATTAATATTAAATTCAATTAAATATTAAATCATAAATAATTTAGATTCTATATTATAAGTATTATAATAATTATAAGTATTATAAGAAATCTTATTGATTAATAGAAATATTTTTGATTGATATTTCAAAAATTCTATTACAAATTATATTCTATATTAATAGAATTCTATATTAATAGAATATAGAATACAATTCATATAGAAAATATAAAATATTAATCCTAGTTAGAAAATAGTAAAGAATCCGTTTTTGACAAGAAATGGATATATCCATATATTTCGGACTTATATTTTAAAAAATAAAAAAATATGGCAAAACCTATACCAAAAATTGGTTCACGTAAAAATGGACGTATTGGTTCGCGTAAGCATCCTCGTAAAATACCAAAGGGAATTATTTATGTTCAAGCTAGTTTCAACAATACCATTGTGACTGTTACAG